TGATATAAATAATATTAGTTTGATATAAATAATATTAGATATAAATAATACTAAAAAAAAAATACAGATTCAGGCCATCATTAATTATTTGCGATTAATTATTTGAGATAGTATTTTAGTACACATACATATGTATATAAAGTTAGCCTTTCTAAAGTTTAGACGAAAAGATTTTACTAATGCACAGCAAAGTAGTCAACTCCATTTGTTAGAACAGCTTCCGTTGAGTCTCTGCACCTATCCTTTTTTTTTATTCCGTCTTTATGTATGAACCTTGTTTTGTTTTTGGAAAACAGGATTTGGCTCAGGATTGCCCATTTTAAATTCCAGGGTTTCTCTGAATTTGAAAGTTATCACTTAGTAAGTTTCCATACTAAGGCTCAATCCAATTAAGTCCGTAGCGTCTACCAATTTCGCCATATCCCCCCCTTTTTATATTAAGATCGATCTTATTATGCTGCTATTCTTTTTTTTCTTTCATTTATAATCTATCGGAACTGTAGAAGTTATTAAAAAAAAAAAGAATTCCTATAAAAGTCTTTCTATTTGTATTTGATTTCTTGTCTATTTTCTTTCATCTCGATCGGAGACTCCTATTTGGTCTAATCCGAAATGATTCTAGCATTTCTGTATCCGCAATTCAATATAGATATATACCACATTTATTATATATGCCTCTTCCCCTCTCGTTTTTCTCATGCAATTTGAGATACTCGAACGGTCGATTCTTTTCTTTTTTGTTTTGCTATTCTATATTAATTATGTATATTAATTTTGAATAACTAAGAATAAAAAAAACTAACTACGATTCGAGTAGTTTACTAAATTCCCGCGCATGTACAATTTCGGTTGTTATTCTTATGTAGGCCCGCTTAGCTCAGAGGTTAGAGCATCGCATTTGTAATGCGATGGTCATCGGTTCGACTCCGATAGCTGGCTTTTCATTATTTGTTTGATTTTTTTTTTTTACTTGATTGATAATGTTTTTTTGACATCAAAGAATATTGAAAAAGCTTCTTCCCCTTTTTTCTAAGAATCGCCGATTCTATTATTATGATTATGTGGGAGAAATTTTCCATTATGAATAGAAAAGTTAAAGCTCTCCAGAAAAACATTATTATTGTATATACAATAAAATAAAGTCTGGGAGAGAATCCATCTCATTAGTCTTTGTAGTATAATATTTCATGCCCCCCATTTATCATATTTATCCTTTAGTTCAGTTTTAATATGAAATTTCAATAAAATAAGGGAAATAAGGAGTTTTTATGTCACGTTACCGAGGGCCTCGTTTCAAAAAAATACGCCGTCTGGGGGCTTTGCCAGGACTAACTCGTAAAAGGCCTAGAGCCGTAAGCGATCTTAGAAATCAATCGCGTTCCGGTAAAAAATCTCAATATCGTATTCGTTTAGAAGAAAAACAAAAATTGCGTTTTCATTATGGTCTTACAGAACGACAATTACTTAAATACGTTTGTATCGCCGCAAAAGCAAAAGGGGCAACGGGTCAGGTTTTACTACAATTAATCGAAATGCGTTTGGATAACATCCTTTTTCGATTAGGTATGGCGTCAACTATTCCTCGAGCCCGCCAATTAGTTAACCATAGACATATTTTAGTTAATGGTCGTATAGTAGATATACCAAGTTATCGCTGCAAACCTCGAGATATTATTACAGTGAAGGATGAACAAAAATCTAGAGCTATGATTCAAAACCATCTTGATTCATCCGCCCAGGAGGAATTGCCAAAACATTTGACTTTTCAACCATTCCAACACAAAGGATTGGTCAATCAAATAATAGATAGTAAATGGATTGGCTTGAAAATAAATGAATTATTAGTCGTAGAATATTATTCTCGTCAGACTTAAACCTAACTAAAATAATAAATAATCTAAAATAATAAAATAATAAAATAAAGGTTCGGACAATTTTGCCCCCTGGTTCCTAAGTAAATATTAAGCGTGGGGGGGGGGCCTTTCTCCCATTCATATATCATATTAGGGGTAGAGATATTTTTATCCTTTGACCACCCTTTACAGTATTTTTTGTACCGCAGAAATGAGGAATACAGGCTTTATTTATAGGAAAGGTGGGAATAAAGGTATCCATTCTTATGTGATTTGATATATTTCAGTCAGTAACATTGATAAATTAGATGAAGGTACGGAAAGAGAGGGATTCGAACCCTCGGTAAACAAAAAAAGCCTACATAGCAGTTCCAATGCTACGCCTTGAACCACTCGGCCATCTTTCCTACATAACGATTCTGGACCAGAAACCGAGTAAATCGCGAGTCATTCATATTACATTATTGGACAGGTGCGGTATGTACAATCTAATTTTAACTATAACTAAAAAAACGAAAAAAAAAAAGAGAAACCGCCCGTTCGAGTCCTCCCTATCCATTGATTTAAGCCGGTCTAGTTATCAGAAAGGGATGCGCGCGCTGTCTACGAATATATCTTTATTGTTTTTAACAAATTTAACAAAGAATTTTTCAAAAAAAAATTCTCTTTATTCCCCAGCGACTTTTAACTTTTATTTGATTAAAATTCAAAGTTTTCTATTTTTATAGTTAGTTTCTATTTTTTTTTTCTGAGTCAAGTCTCTTTTTATGTTATTTTGTACTGTACAATTCCTTTTTTTGTGGGGTCGTTTTCTCACGAGAGGTAATAAAAATAAATTATAAAATGGATTGAGTGCTACCTATGCCTAGATCCCGGATAACTGGAAATTTTATTGATAAGACCTTTTCAATTGTAGCCAATATCTTATTACGAATAATTCCGACAACTTCAGGAGAAAAAGAGGCATTTACCTATTACCGAGATGGTGTGATTTGATTTTTTATTTTTTTTTACTTAACTTACCACTATCAAGCCTGAGGAAAAAAAAGATTAGTCGGGATAGAAAGATTTGAAATAACTCTACGCCTGGTGAAGGTGAAGTTTATAAATAAAACAATTCCTTCTGTTGTGTATTCCCGATTAATGCAGCCTCAGATGCTTCAATTGTCGATTCTAGCATTGAGCGAAAGGTTGAACCTAGAACTATGGTTCTGTATTGCAGGTTAACCCAATTCCACTAGTACCATATAAATAGGCAGCATAGAGGAAGAAGCACTACGTCTAGGAATCAACAACACGAAAACTTTGTTATAAATTATCCCTTTTCTTTATTGGGATCAAACTAAGAACAATGGTTGGGACAACAAGCATCCATCTCGTTCGTACTTTGAATACCCATATAACCGTCGAAGACTGTTGAAGTGACTAATTCCTAGAAATTAAGAGACGTTGAGGACAAAGAAATTGTTGGAGTTAACTTAACATTTTTATCTAGTACTGACGCGCTCGATGTTACGAAAAGATCTTTTGCAGTAAGGTTGGCTAGAGATTTCTTGTAAAAACACTAGCCCCGTTCAGTTCATAATGAGAATATTTTACTGCCTTTTGATTCACTGTATTATTCTCATTATGCACATAAGGGAGGAGCCGTATGAGATGAAAATCTCACGTACGGTTCTGGAACGGAGATTCTTTAAATTGAATAACGACCGTAACGAATGTCCGCCCAATCTGAAGGAAATTATGCGGAAGCTTTACAGAATTATTATGAAGCTATGCGCCTAGAAATTGATCCCTATGACCGAAGTTATATACTCTATAATATAGGCCTTATTCACACAAATAATGGAGAACACACAAAAGCTTTGGAATATTATTTTCGGGCACTAGAACGAAACCCTTTCTTACCACAAGCTTTTAACAATATGGCCGTGATCTGTCATTACGTGCGACTATCTCCACTATAGAAAGAAAAAGAAAGAGCCAAATCCGCTAGTAAAAAAAAATAGGCTTTCTACATATACATCGTCAAAAAGAACGATTTTTATCAGCTGTAGCAAAGAAAGAAACTTCATAGAAGTCAAAATAGGAAGAAAAAAAAATATGCTTATATACTATATTCTATGGATAAAGGATCTAATTGATAGAGGAAGTACCGTAAAGATCAATTAGCGAGATTTTTGGCCGATACACTAAGAACTGCTTCCTTATGTCTTATGTCATAATATGAGACATACTTTAGGAATCAACTTATGTAACAGAGGCGATCACCTAAAGTATTGAGCAGCGGTGCAGCATCAGATCCCAAAGATAGTAAGTCCTTTCTTTCTTATGAGGAAGGGTCTTTTTCAAAGATTCTATATAAAATTTATCTATTTCTATATGAAAGCGAGATAGTTACCTTTCAGAAAATTCTAATGATAGTAGAATGCCTACGCTTTATTCTTCTGAGGGTGGGAGAAAAGATAAAACAAAACGGATTATTAATCAAATCCAAATTCAAATTCGAAACTCATGTAATTAACCCCCTTTGGTTAACTCGAGAAAAAAAAAGGGGGGGGGGGGGGTACCAAAACAATTGACTACGGAGCCGTATGAGGTAGGAAACTCTCAAGTACGGTTCTAAGGAAAGGAATTTACTCGCCTATTCCGACCGAGGAGAACAGGCCATTCGTCAGGGAGATTCCGAAATTGCAGAGGCGTGGTTCGATCAAGCCGCTGAGTATTGGAAACAAGCCATAGCGCTTACTCCTGGAAATTATATCGAAGCACAGAATTGGTTGAAGATTACAAGGCGTTTTCAATAAGCTAAGAACACTCTCTTTGAGTATTTTTCTTATTTTATTTATTATTATTTAGTTTTCTTATTTTTTTTCTTTTTTATTTTCTATTTATTTATTATTTTGTTATACCCCTTTCTAAGATCTAAACCTTTTATAAAATCTAAAACCTTTCTTTTTCGTCTGGTATTTCATTATTTCATAGGAATAAAAGAAAAAGATATAAAGTACAGGATAGACTATATCTTTTTTATGTTTTATATTTTTCCCTTTTCTTAATAAAACGAATACCAGATATCCTTGAATGGCTAAATATAGATAGTAGAATGTCGTTTAGTAATGACTAATGACTTCGAACTTGATTTAG